TTTTTATTTTATTGAATTAATTATTTTTAAACTTAAAGAATATTAAAAATAAATAAAAAGTTTCTGTTAAATTAAATTAGTAGGATATTCTGATATTTGTAAATTTTATGAAAAAAAAAATTTTTTTATTAAATGTTTACAGAATATATAATAGATAAACATTTATTAGCATATCTTTATATTTAATTAATAATAATTATTTAAATATATGTATAAAAGTCTATATAGATAATTATCTAATTAACAATAATTAAAATAACATTATCAATAATATCTAATTACTATAATAATATTTATTTATAAATTATTTAATTATAATTATGAAAAATTATAAATTATTAAATTACTGAATCATAAAAAGAAAAAAAAAGAAATAGTTAACAATAATATTTAATTTATATAAAATAGTTAATTAATTATATATTTACATTGTAAATTCTGAAATAATTATAAAAAAAATATTTTATTAATAAAAATATATTTATTTATAATTTAATTAATATATATATATATATATATAAATTATTTATATATATATATATAATTATAAATTTAAATTTAAATATAATAAAATTATTTATATATAAACAATAAATTATTTATATATTTATAATAAATTATTAATTAATATATATATATATATAAATATATTATTAATTAAAGATAGTTTCTTTTTTTTTAATTGTTTAAAAAAAAAAAAGAAACTTATTGATCTAAATTTATATTTTTATATTAAATATTTTTATTTAAAGAGATATTTATATATTTATTAATTATTAAATTAATATATTTAAATATATTCATTTATATATATATATATACATATATAATATAAATTTTACTTAATTTTTTTAATTGAAAGAAATTTTTTAATATTTGTATTTTTATTATAAAATTCTTATTTTAATTATTAAATTAAAATTTAAAATTTAATAATTTTTTTTAACTATTAATTTAAATTAATAATAAATTAAATTTATCCCCTATTATATATAAATTACTTTTATTATTTTTAGTTTGATTAATAAATTAAAATTTAATTATAAATATTTTATTTTTTAATATTAATTTAAATAATTTAATTTACATTTAAATTTATCCCCTATTTTTAATAAATTTAATTTATAAAGAAAATTATATAGATTAATTTTGAAAAGCCTGATCATACTATTATTATTTATATATGAAAAAATTTATAATAATTGATTTTTTAAAAATTAATTTTTAAAAATTTATTTATAAATCATTTTTTAAATATAAAATTTATATTATTTAAATAAAAATATTTAATTAAAGTATTTTTTTTTTATTATATAAATTTTAATTTATTTTTCTAGTAATTAAGATAAAATTTAATTTTAGTTTAAAATTTATTTAATTTTTAATTTATATGTAAATTTTTGTATTAATAAATTAGTATTTAAAATTATAATTTTACAGTAATTAAATTTAAAAATTAATGAAAATTAGATTTAGTAATAAATTATATAATAAAAAAAATTTGTGCCAGCATTTGCGGTTATACAAATTATTTAAATAAATTTTATTAATATAAAATTAAATTGTTTTTATAGTTAAATTAAAATTTTATAATAAAAGTGAAATTTTTTATTTTTATTAATTTAAATTGAAAATAAATTGAATTTTGAAATTTAATTTGTAAACTAGGATTAGATACCCTATTATTTTAAATGTAAAATTTATATTAAGGGATTAATAGTTATGTTCTTTAAATTTAAAAAATTTGGCGGTATTTTAGTCTATTTAGAGGAATCTGTTCTATAATTGATAGTTCACGATAAATTTTACTTAATTTATTAATTAATATATCGTCGTTAACAAAATATTTTTTAAGAATAAAAATTTTTTATAAATTTAATTAAATTTTATTTCAGATCAAGATATTGTTTATAGTTATGAAGAAATGGGTTACAATAAATTAATTTATATTATGAATAATTTATATAAATATAAATTTGAAGGTGGATTTAATAGTAATTTTTAATATATTTTAAAAATGATTTAAGCACTAAAATATGCACATATCGCCCGTCGCTCTTATTTATTAAATAAGATAAGTCGTAACAAAGTAGATGTACTGGAAAGTGTATCTAGAATGCAAATTAAAGCTTTTATAGTTTTTCATTTACATTGAAACGAGTCTTTTAGTAAGATAATTTGAAATTTAAGTATTATTGTAAATTAAATTTTAATTTTATTTTTAATTAAAATATTATTAATAAATTTATATTTAAGTATATTTAAGAAAAAAATTTTGTAATGATAGTTTATTAGTAATGTAAATGAATTAATTTAAATTAATAATAAAGAATTTTTTATTTAAAGTACCTTTTGTATCAGGGTTTATTAAATAAATAATTAAAATTTAATTATTCTCGAATTTAAAAGATTTAATTTATTATTTTTTATATTGTTGAATAAATATATAAAATAGTAGATTAGTAATGAAATGTTATTCGTTTTTAAATATATCTAGTTTTTTTAGAAAAAAATTTAATTTTATTATAAATTATTATTTGAATTAAAATTTTAATTTAAATATTGGTTTATAAAAAAATTTATAGGGATAAGCTTATAAATTAAATTATATATTTGTAAAATAAAATTAATTAAATTTATGATTAGAAATTTCAATAATATTAATAATTTTATAATTTATATAAAAATAAAATGATTTTTATTAAAATTAATTTATATATAAAAATATTTAATTTAATTTATTAATTAAATTAATAATGATAAAATTAGTATAAAAAATATATAAAATAATTTATATAAAAATATAAATTAAAAATAAGGAATTCGGCAATTTAATTGCTCGCCTGTTTATCAAAAACATGGTTTTTTGTTTATAATTTAAAATTTAATCTGCCCACTGATTTATTAAAGGGCCGCAGTATATTGACTGTGCAAAGGTAGCATAATCATTTGTTTCTTAATTGTTGACTAGTATGAATGATTGGACGAGGTAATTACTGTCTCATTTTTATTGAAATTAAAAGTTTATTTTTAAGTTAAAAAGCTTAAATGAATTTTAAGGACGAGAAGACCCTATAGAGTTTAATTAATTTAGTAAAAATTTTTATAAATGGATTTAAGTTATTTTTATAAAAATTAATTTAATTGGGGTGATTAAAAAATTTAATAAACTTTTTAAATTATTATACAAAAAATTTTGTTTATTTTTGATCCAGAATTTTTGATTATTTGATTAAATTACCTTAGGGATAACAGCGTTATTATTTTGGAAAGTTCATATTTATAAAATAGTTTGCGACCTCGATGTTGAATTAAGATAAATTTTTGGTGCAGTAATTAAAATTTTTAGTCTGTTCGACTATTAAATTCTTACATGATTTGAGTTCAAACCGGTGTAAGCCAGGTTGGTTTCTATCCTAAATTAAATAAAATATTTTAGTACGAAAGGACCATATATTTAATTAATAATTTAATTATGAATTACTTTGGCAGAATAGTGTAATGAATTTAGAATTCATAAATGTATTTTTTATACAAGTAATAATTTATTTTTTAGATTTTTTTATAATTTTTATTAATTCTTTATTATTAATTATTTGTTTATTAGTAGGTGTAGCTTTTTTAACATTATTAGAACGTAAGGTTTTGGGTTATATTCAAATTCGAAAGGGTCCAAATAAAGTTGGATTTATAGGATTATTACAGCCTTTTAGTGATGCTATTAAACTATTTAGAAAAGAACAAACTTTTCCTATTTATTCTAATTATTTAATATATTATTTTAGCCCAATTTTAAGTTTTTTATTGGCAATAATTGTTTGATTAGTAATACCTTATTATTTTATAATAATTAATTTTAATTTAGGAATTTTATTTATATTATGTTGTTTAAGTATAGGGGTTTATGGATTAATAATTGCTGGTTGGTCGTCTAATTCTATATATTCTTTATTAGGAGGTTTACGAGCGGTCGCTCAAACTATTTCTTATGAAATTAGTTTAGCATTAATTTTAATAAGATTTATTTTATTAATATTAAGTTTTAATTTTTTAAATTTTTTAAAGTATCAATATTTTAGTTGAATATTAATTATTTCTTTACCTTTAATATTAATATGGTTAGCTACAATATTAGCAGAAACAAATCGAACACCTTTTGATTTTGCAGAAGGTGAGTCTGAATTAGTTTCAGGATTTAATGTTGAATATAGAAGAGGAGGTTTTGCATTAATTTTTTTAGCTGAATATTTAAGAATTTTATTTATAAGTATATTATTTGTAATGATTTTTATAGGTGGTTATAAAATAAGAATACTATTTTATTTAAAAATGTTATTTATTTCATTTTTTTTTTTATGGGTACGGGGAACTTTACCTCGTTTTCGTTATGATAAATTAATATATTTAGCTTGAAAATGTTATTTACCTTTTTCTATTAATATTTTAATTTTTTATATTGGTTTTAAAGTTTTTTTAGAAATTTATTAAAAAAAAATAGTAAAATTAATAGAAGATTAAACTTCTTTTTTATGTTTTCAAAACATATACTTTAACAAGTTCATTAATTAATTTAATTAGTTAATTGATCCCATTTATTAATTAATAAAGGATTAATTAGATAATAAGAAAAATATAAAATTGTTAGAGTTTGACCTGTTATAATATAAGGGTCTTCTACAGGTTTTGCACCAATTCATGTCAATAAAATTACTATACATAAAAATAATCAAAATAAAATTTGATTAATAGGATAAAATTGTAATCCTTGAAATTTAGATTTTATAAAAGGTAAAATAAATAAAATTGCAATAGTTATAACTAAAGCAATTACTCCTCCTAATTTATTAGGAATAGAACGTAGAATTGCATAGGCAAATAAAAAATATCATTCTGGTTGAATATGTTCAGGGGTTACTAAAGGATTAGCAGGGATAAAATTATCTGGATCTCCTAAAAGATAAGGATTTATTAGACATAAATTGATTAATAGAAATAATATAATAATAAATCCAATAATATCCTTTAATGAGAAATAGGGATGAAAAGGAATTTTATCAAAATTTCTATTTGAGCCAATAGGATTATTAGACCCAGTTTGATGAAGAAATAATAAATGAATTATTACTAAAGCTGCAATTATAAAAGGTAATAAGAAATGAATTGTAAAAAATCGAGTAAGAGTGGCATTATCAACAGCGAATCCCCCTCATACTCATTGAACAAGTATAGTTCCTAAATAAGGAATTGCTGATAATAAGTTGGTAATAACTGTGGCTCCTCAAAAAGATATTTGTCCTCAAGGTAATACATAACCTATAAAAGCTGTTCCTATAGTTACAAATAAAATTAAAACACCAATTATTCATGTATGTATTAAATAAAATGAATTATAGTAAATTCCTCGTCCAATATGAAAGTAAATACAAAAAAAGAAAAATGAGGCTCCGTTTGCATGAATAATACGAAGAATTCATCCATAATTTACATCTCGACAAATATGAATAACTCTATTAAAAGCTATATCAATATTAGCACAATAGTGTATGGCTAAAAAAATTCCTGAAAGAATTTGAATAATTAAACATAATCCTAATAATGAGCCGAAATTTCATCAAGTTGAAATATTCGAGGGAGTAGGGAGATCAACTAATGAATTATTTATAATTTTGATAAGAGGGTGAATTTGTCGGAAAGGTTTATTCATTAGTTTTTTTGTCGTAATGGGCCTAAATTTTTGTTAGTAATTTTGATAACTGTAATTAATGTAAATAATAAATAAATGATTCTAATTAGTGTAATATTTTTTGAATTTAAATTATATAATTTATTTAAATTTAAAATAATATTATTTTCATTATTTAGATTAATGTTATTAAAATAAAAAGGGTCAATAATAATTGATATTAAAATTAAAATTATTAGTAAAGATGTATTTAAAAAAAAAAATGATCTTGAAAATTGGTATTTTTCATTAGAGGCTAATCTAGTTATATAAATAAATAAAATTATTATTCCTCCAATTATAATAATAAATAAAATATAAGAAAATCAAAATAAATTATTAATAAATCCTGTAATTAAACTAATTAATAAAGTTTGAATAATTAATAAAAATCCTATAATTAAAGGATGTTTTATTTTAATAATGTTTATGGAAATTCTAATACTTAAAATTAAAATAATATATAGTATTTCAGAAAATAGTTTAATAAAAATAATAATTTTGGAGATTATTGATAATATGAAATATTTTTTCTGAAGTTTTTAAATATTAAAATTATTTTTAATTTACAAAATTAATGTTTTATTATTAAACTATAAAAACTTATGATAATAATTTATATAATTATTTTATATTTAAGAGGTTTATTAATTTTTTGTTTAAATTTTAAGCATTTTTTAATTACTTTATTAAGTTTAGAATATTTAGTAATTAGTTTATTTATATTTATAATATATTTTTTAGGAAAATATGGATTTGAAATATATTTTTCAATAATTTTTATTACATTTTGTGTTTGTGAAGGAAGATTAGGCTTAGCAATTTTAGTAAGATTAATTCGTACTCATGGTAATGATTATTTTAAAAGATTTAATTTTTTGTCATGTTAAAATTTTTATTTATAAATTTATTTATAATATTTGTCTTAAAAAATAAAATATTTTATTACAGAAATTTAATTTTTTTGATATTATTTATATTTCAATTTTTTTGAACTAACCAAATATTTGTTAGTATTTCTTATTTTTTTGGAGTTGATATTTTATCTTTTTTTTTAGTTATTTTATCTTTTTGGATTACAAGTTTAATAATTTTATCTAGAGAAAATATTTTTTATTTAAATAATAAATCTTTATTTTTTATATTTAATTTATTAATATTGATATGATTATTAATTTTGTCTTTTTTTAGTTTATCTTTATTAGGATTTTATATTTTTTTTGAAAGAAGTTTAATTCCAACTTTATTTTTAATTTTAGGATGAGGATATCAACCTGAACGGTTACAGGCTGGAATTTATTTATTGTTTTATACTTTATTTTTGTCTTTACCTATATTTATTAGTATTATTTATTTATATAAAGATACAAGTTTATTATTTATAAATTTTAAGGAAACTTTTTATTTAAATAATTTATTTTATTTATCAATAATTTTAGCTTTTTTAGTAAAAATTCCTATATTTTTAGTGCATCTATGATTACCAAAAGCTCATGTTGAAGCTCCTATTTCTGGTTCAATAATTTTAGCTGGGATTATATTAAAATTAGGAGGATACGGAATTATTCGTGTAATAGAATTAATAATAAAAAAGGGTTTAAATTTAAATTTTATTTGAATAGTAGTGAGTTTAATTGGAGGAATTTATATTTCTATAATTTGTTTAACTCAGGTTGATTTAAAATCTTTAATTGCTTATTCATCAGTTGTTCATATAGGAATGATATTAATTGGTTTATTAACTCTTAATTATTGAGGTATATTAGGAAGATTAAAGTTAATAATTGGGCATGGGTTATGTTCATCAGGTTTATTTTGTTTAGCAAATATAGTATATGAGCGAAGAGGAAGACGAAGTTTATTATTAAATAAGGGGTTATTAAATTTAATGCCAAGTTTATGTTTATGATGATTTTTATTAAGAATTTCTAATATAGCTTCTCCTATTTCTTTAAATTTATTAGGAGAAATTAGTTTATTAAATAGAATTTTAAGTTGAAATTATAAAATTATAATTTTATTAATAATTATGTCTTTTTTTAGAGCAATTTATACTTTATATTTATATTCTTATAGACAACATGGGAAATTTTATTCAGGATTATTTAGTTATTTTAATGGTTATAGTCGTGAATATTTATTATTATTTTTACATTGATTTCCATTAAATATTTTATTTTTAAAGGGTAATTTAATGGTTTGATTTTAATTTAAATAGTTTAATAAAAATATTGATTTGTGGAATCAAAGATATATAATAATTATTTTAAATAATAAATTTATTTAAATTAAATTTTTTAATTTTTTTATTTTTATCTTTAAGTTTATTTTTAACGGGGTTGTATTTTTTATACAATGAATTAATTTATTTTTTAGAATGAGAATTTTTATCTTTAAATAGAAATTCAATTGTTTATGTTTTTTTATTTGATTGAATAAGTTTATTATTTATAAGATTTGTTTTTTATATTTCATCTATAGTTATTTATTATAGAAATGATTATATATCAAGAGACAAAACTAAAGATCGGTTTTTATATTTAGTAATTTTATTTGTAGTTTCTATAATATTAATAATTGTTAGTCCAAATTTGATTTCTATTTTAGTAGGATGAGATGGTTTAGGTTTAGTATCATATTGTTTAGTAATTTATTATCAAAATGAAAAATCTTTTAATGCTGGTATATTAACTGTTTTATCTAATCGAATTGGAGATGTTTGTTTACTTATTGGAATTGGTTGAATATTAAATTATGGAGGATGAAATTTTTATATTTATATAGATTATTTTATGAATATTTATGAAAGAAGTTTTATTATATTTATAATTTTAATCGCAGGAATAACAAAAAGAGCACAAATTCCTTTTTCTGCTTGGTTGCCTGCAGCAATAGCTGCTCCTACACCAGTTTCAGCTTTGGTTCATTCTTCAACTTTAGTAACAGCAGGAGTTTATTTATTAATTCGATTTTATGTTTTAATAAACAATAGTATTTTTTTTTATATCTTATTATTAATTGGTTGTTTAACAATATTTATATCTGGAATTGGTGCAAATTATGAATTTGATTTAAAAAAAATTATTGCTTTATCTACTTTAAGTCAATTAGGTTTAATAATAAGTATTTTAGCTATAGGTTATATAAAGTTAGCATTTTTTCATTTATTAACTCATGCTTTATTTAAGGCATTATTATTTATATGTGCTGGAATAATTATTCATTGTTTAGGTGACGTTCAAGATATTCGTTCAATAGGAAAGTTAGTAAATTTTATACCTATTACTTTAATTTGTATAAATATTTCTAATATAGCTTTATGTGGATTACCTTTTTTAGCAGGATTTTATTCCAAGGATTTAATTTTAGAAATAATATCTATAAGAAATGTAAATTTCTTAATTTATTTATTATTTTATATTTCTACAGGATTAACTGTAAGTTATAGAATACGATTAGTTTATTATTCGATAATAAATAAATTTAATTATTATAGATTATTTTGTATTAATGAAAATAGTAAATTTATATTATTAGGAATAATAGGGTTAGTTTTTATAGCAATTTTTGGTGGAAGTATATTAATATGATTTATGTTTTCATGAGAAAGATTAATTTTATTAACATTTATTATAAAATTTATAGTAATTATTGTTATTATTTTAGGTGTATGGTTAGGTTATGAATTATCAGTTATTAAAATAAATAATTTACTGTTTAGAATTAATCAAAAAAAGATGGTAAATTTTTTAGGGACAATATGATATATACCTATTGTTTTTAGATACGGAATTTCTAAAACTTTTCTTGAAGAAAGTGATAAGTTAAATAAATTATTTGATCAAGGTTGAAGAGAAACATTAGGTGTTCAAGGTTTATATAAATATTTAAATAAAAATAGAAATATTTTATCTTTTATTCAAATTAATGATTTAAAACTTATTTTTTTATTTTTTATAATATTTATGATATTTTTATATTTAATTTTTTATTCATATAGCTTATATAGAGTTTAATATTGAAGATATTAAGGAAAATAATTTATTTTATGAATATTTATAAATAAAATCTATATTATTTTTACAATGAAAATGTAATGTTTTATTTTTAAACTATATAAATTAATTTAAAGATACTAATAGAATTTCACTACTATAAAAAAAGTTAGCAGCTTTTTTTAAAATCTTGTATCTTATTTATATTTTAATTGGAAATAATTTCAATTTTATCATTAACAATGATATACCTCTTTTTGGTTTCAATTAAAGTAAGGATATTTAAATCTAATTTTAGGTCGAAACTAAATGTAAATTTTACTTCAATACTAAAGATAAATTGTTTAAACAATTTCTTTTAGATGCAACCTAAATATTAAAATTAACTATTATCCTTTATTTTCTAGTTCAATCTAATGCTCCTTGATTTCATTCATGATAAACTCCTAGAAGAAGAATTAGTATAAAAAATAAATTAATTCAAATTCAATTATTTAAAATAGAAAAATTAAATACTATGATTAAGGGAAAAATTAGAGTAATTTCTACATCAAAAATTAAAAAAATTACAGCAATAAGAAAAAAATGTATAGAAAAAGGAATTCGGGCAGAATTTATAGGATCAAATCCACATTCAAAAGGAGAATTTTTTTCTCGATCTATAAAAGTTTTTTTAGAAATAATTGAGCAAAGAATTATTATAATTAAGGAAATTATTATAAAGATAGTAATTATGAATATATTTAAATATATTATTTATACTAAAATTTTTAGACTTTTTGATTGGAAGTCAAATATACTTATTATAATATATAAATAATTATTTATCTTCCTCATCAATAAACAGAAATATAAAGAAAAAGTCATACTACATCAACAAAATGTCAATATCAAGCAGAAGCTTCAAATCCAAAATGGTGATTTCTAGAGAAATGTGAAGAAATTTGTCGTAATAAACAAACAATTAAAAAAGTTGTTCCAATAATTACATGTAAACCATGGAAACCTGTTGCTATAAAAAAAGTTGACCCATAAACAGCATCTCTAATAGTAAAAGAAGCTTCATAGTATTCATAGGCTTGAAGTATTGTGAAGTAGATTCCTAAAATTACGGTGAAAAATAATCTTTGGATAGCTTGATTATAATTATTTTCTAAAATTCTATGATGGGCTCAAGTTACTGTTAAACCTGAAGATAATAAAATTACAGTATTTAGTAAAGGAATTTGTATGGGATTAAAAGGATTAATTCCTTTAGGGGGTCATATTCTACCAATTTCTACTGCTGGGGATAAACTTCTATGAAAAAAAGCTCAAAAAAAACTTACAAAAAAAAATACTTCTGAGATAATAAATAAAATTATTCCGTAACGTATTCCATTAATTACTGGTAATGAGTGTAATCCTTGGTAAGTTCTTTCTCGTGTGATATCTCGTCATCATTGAATTATTGTTAAAATTAAAATAAAATTTCCTAAAAATAATAAAGAATTATTAAATTGGTGGAATCATATAATTATTCCTGAAACTGTAATTAAAGCTCCTAAAGCTCCTGTCAAAGGTCATGGGCTATAATCTACTAAATGAAAAGGGTGATTATGTTTTATAGACATTAAACTTCACTAGAATAAAGAGTTGATAAAACTGAAAATACATAAGCCTGAATAATTGAAACTGCAAATTCAAGCATTAATAATAAAATTTGTGTAAATAGTAGTAAAGAAATTATAATTGGTATAAGAGAAGATCCTGTATTTCCTAATAATGTTAATAATAGATGTCCTGCAATTATATTTGCTGCTAATCGAATTGCTAAAGTTCCAGGTCGAATGATATTTCTAATAGTTTCAATACACACTATGAAAGGTATAAGTACATTAGGTGTTCCTTGAGGAACTAAGTGAGTAAATATATGATTTGTATTATTAATTCAACCATATAATATAAATGAAATTCATAAAGGTAAGGCTAAAGTTAATGTAAAATTTATATGTCTTGAGCTTGTAAAGATATAGGGGAATAAACCTAATAAATTATTAAATATAATAAAAAGAAATAATCTAGTAAAAATTATTGAAATTTTATAATTTTTAATTCCTAATAAAGTTTTAAATTCTTGATTTAATTTTATTAAAATATTTGTTCAAATGAAATATAAACGATTAGGCAAAACTCAAAATAATGTAGGTATAATAATTAATCCTAAAATTGAACTTATTCAATTAAGAGATCAATTTAAAATTGTTGTAGAAGGATCAAAAACAGAAAATAAATTTGTTATCATTTTCAATAATTTTTATGTAAAGGTAAGGATTTAAGAGTTATTGATTTAAAATTAATTTTAATTAAATAATAATTTTTTGTTATAAATAATATGTAGAGTGAAATAAAAATAATGTATAAAATTAATCAATTTATAGGAGCTATTTGAGGAATAAAAGAATATTTACTTTTAAATAATTTTAATATGACATATTAATGTTATAATTTAACTAATTCTTTCATTAGAAGTAAATGTTAAATTACTATAAATTGGTTTAAGAGACCATTACTTACTTTCAGCCATCTAATGAAAGATTTTTTAATCAATTAAGAAAATTTTTTAAAGATGTTCTTTCAATGACAATAGGTATAAATCTATGATTTGCTCCACAGATTTCTGAACATTGACCAAAAAATAGACCTGGTTGATTTATAAAAAAATTTGTTTGATTCAATCGTCCTGGGGTAGCATCAATTTTAACACCTAAAGATGGGACTGTCCATGAATGAATTACATCTGTTGCTGTAGCTAATAAACGAATTTGTGATATAAAAGGGAGCACTACATTATTATCAACATCTAATAATCGAAAAGAATTTTTAGTTAAATTATTAACTTGAATTATATAAGAATCAAAACTATTTTTTAAAAAATCTGTATATTCATAACTTCAATATCATTGATGACCAATAGACTTTAAAGTAATTATGGGGTTATTTAATTCATCTATTAGATATAGTAATCGTAAGGAAGGTAATGCAATAAAAATTAGTGTAATAGCAGGAAGAATTGTTCAAATTAATTCAATTAATTGGCCTTCTAATAAGAATCGATTAATATATTTATTAAAATAAAGTGATGTTATTAAATAACTTACTAAAATCGTAATTATAATTAAAATTATTAATGTGTGATCATGAAAAAAAATAAGTTGTTCTATTAAAGGAGATTGGGCATCTAATAATAAGTAATTGTTTCAGGTATTCATATTCTAAAAAAAGAATATTCTTTATATATGAAGCTTAAATTCATTGCACTAATCTGCCATTTTAGAAACTATTAATTAAAGGAAGTTCATTGTAAGAATGTTCTATAGGAGGATATTTTTGCATTCATTCAATTGAAGACGGGAAATTTATAGCAAAAATAGGGGAACGATTAGAAATTAATCTTTCTCATATAATATAAACAAAAAAAATAATTCTTACTAAAGAAATTGTTGAACCAATTGATGAAACAATATTTCAATTTATATAAGCATCTGGATAGTCTGAATAACGACGAGGTATTCCTCTAAGTCCTAAAAAATGTTGAGGAAAAAAAGTTATGTTTACTCCAATGAATATAACAAAAAATTGAATTTTTAATCATTTATTATAAAAAGTTGTTCCTGTAAATAAAGGCCATCAATGAATAAATCCTGCTATAATAGCAAATACAGCTCCTATTGATAAAACATAATGAAAATGAGCAACAACATAATATGTATCATGTAAAATAATATCAATAGAGGAATTAGCTAGAATTACTCCTGTTAATCCACCTACTGTAAATAAAAACACAAATCCTAAAGCTCAAAGTAAAGAAGGACTGTAGTTTAATTGAGCCCCATGAAGAGTAGCTAATCATCTAAAAATTTTAATTCCTGTAGGAACAGCAATAATTATAGTTGCAGAAGTAAAATAAGCTCGTGTATCAACATCTATTCCTACTGTAAATATATGATGGGCTCATACTACAAATCCTAATAAACCAATTGCTAATATTGCATAGATTATACCTAAAGCTCCAAATGTTTCTTTTTTCCCTCTTTCTTGACTAATAATATGTGAAATTATTCCAAATCCTGGAAGAATTAAAATATATACTTCGGGGTGTCCAAAAAATCAAAATAAATGTTGATAAAGAATAGGGTCACCTCCCCCAGCTGGATCAAAAAAAGATGTATTTAAATTACGATCAGTTAAAAGTATAGTAATAGCTCCTGCTAAAACTGGAAGGGATAATAATAATAATAATGCTGTAATAGCTACTGATCAGACAAATAAAGGAATTCGATCTAATGTTAAATTTTCTGAACGTATATTTAGTACTGTTGTAATAAAATTAATAGCTCCTAAAATTGATGAAACACCTGCTAGATGAAGTCTAAAAATAGTTAAATCTACAGAAGCTCCAGCATGGGCAATATTAGCAGATAGTGGTGGGTACACGGTTCATCCTGTTCCTGCACCTCTTTCAGCTAAACTTCTTCTTAATAATAGAGTAAGAGATGGTGGTAATAATCAAAAACTTATATTATTTATTCGAGGGAAAGCTATGTCTGGGGCTCCTAGTATTAAAGGAACTAATCAATTACCAAATCCTCCAATTATAATAGGTATAACTATAAAAAAAATTATAATAAAAGCATGAGCTGTAACAATAACATTATAAATTTGGTCATCTCCAATTAAAGAACCAGGTTGACCTAATTCTGCTCGAATTAATAAACTTAAAGATGTTCCTAATATACCTGATCAAGCTCCAAAAATAAAATATAATGTTCCAATATCTTTATGATTTGTTGAAAAAAGTCATTTATTCGGTGAAATGGCTGATTTAAGGTAATAAACTGTAAATTTATTCATGAGAAATTTTCTCTTTCACCAAAAAAGTTTTATAGTCTATAAGTAAGATTTTAAATTGCAAATTTAAAGAAGCAAAAAGCTAAGACTTAAAGAATATTTACTTTATATTTAACTTTGAAGGCTAAAAGTTTATTTAACTTAAAGTCTTAAAAAATAAAATATAATAGTGTAAATAAAGGTAATCTTAATAAAGAAATTGTTCTTATTATAATAAGAAAATAATTTATTTTAAAATTAATTTTAATAAATCATTTTTGTTCCATATTTAATAAAAGAAAGGAATTTAAAGCTAATCGTAGATAAAAAAATAAATTAATTAATGTAAATATTGATATAATTGTAAGTAGAAAATAATAATTGTTTAAAATTAAATTATTAATAATTATTCATTTTGGGAAAAACCCTAAAAAAGGAGGTAAACCTCCTAAAGAAAGGAAGTTTATAAATAGTAAAAATTTATTCATTAAATTAAAATTTATTATTAAATAAATTTGATTAATAAAAAATAAGTTAAAATTTATAAAAATAGAAATTATTAAAATTGTTAGCAATCTATAAATTAAAAAATAAGTTTTTCATAAATTATTATTTATAATTAAAGATCTAATTATTCAGCCAATATGATTAATTGAAGAAAATGCTATAATTTTTCGTAAATTTGTTTGATTCAATCCCCCCAATCTTCCAATTAAAACACTAAAAATTGCAATAAATTGTATATAAATATTGTTATTAATATAAGAAATTAAAATTATTGGAGCAATTTTTTGTCAAGTTAATAAAATTAAATTTATTAATCAAGTTAAATTTTCTGTAACAGATGGAAACCAAAAATGAAATGGAGCTGCCCCTAATTTTAAAAATAATGATGATAAAATAAGTATTTGTATTGAGTTATTTATATAAAAAGAAAAATAATTTAAATATATTAAAAATGAAAAAATAATAAAGAAAATTAATGTTGAAGAAGCAAATGCTTGAGTTAAAAAATATTTAAGAGATGCTTCTGTGGAAAATATGTTTTTTGTATTTCTTATTAATGGAATAAATGACAATAAATTAATTTCTAATCCTATTCATGCCCCTATTCATGAATTTGATGAAATTGTAAAAATTGTTCTTCCAATAAGTATACAAAAAAATAAAAATTTATTTGGAATAAAAAAAATTAAAAAGAAAAGGATTTAAACCTTTATAAGTAGGGTATGAACCTATTAGCTTAATTAGCTTATCTTTTTACATTTAAGTATAAGGTGTATAAAAACTTTTGAAGTTTTAGGAAATAGTTAAATTCTATTAAATGTATAATGAAGGTACAAATGTACATGATTTACCCTATCAAGATAATCCTTTCGAAAATCAGGCACTTCATT